GTTAATGTAGCTTAAACATAAAGCAAAGCACTGAAAATGCTTAGATGGGTATTTATACCCCATGGACACAAAAGGTTTGGTCCTGGCCTTTTTATTGACTCTTAGTAGACTTACACATGCAAATATCCTCGCCCCTGTGAGAATGCCCTCTATATCATCCTGATCAAAAGGTGCAGGCATCAAGCTCACTATAACAGTTGCTCATAACGCCTTGCTCAACCACACCCCCACGGGATACAGCAGTGATTAAGATTAAGCCATGAACGAAAGTTCGACTAAGTCATACTAATACCAGGGTTGGTAAATTTCGTGCCAGCCACCGCGGTCATACGATTAACCCTAGTTAATAAAACACGGCGTAAAGCGTGATTAAAAATCTTAAACCCAATAAGACTAAGCCCAGACTAAGCTGTAAAAAGCCATAGTCCCAATAAAAATAATTAAACGAAAGTAGTCTTAAAACATTTGAATTCACGATAGCTAAGACCCAAACTGGGATTAGATACCCCACTATGCTTAGCCCTAAACATAAATACTCAACCAACAAGACCATTCGCCAGAGTACTACTAGCAACAGCTTAAAACTCAAAGGACTTGGCGGTGCTTTACATCCCTCTAGAGGAGCCTGTTCTATAATCGATAAACCCCGATATACCTCACCACCTTTTGCAAATATCAGCCTATATACCGCCATCTTCGGCAAACCTTAACAAAGCCTCACAGTAAGCACAAGAATTAACACATAAAGACGTTAGGTCAAGGTGTAGCCCATAAGGTGGGAAGAAATGGGCTACATTTTCTATTCACTAGAACAGTTATTCCACGACAGCTTTAATGAAACTTAAAGCCCAAGGCGGATTTAGTAGTAAGCTAAGAATAGAGTGCTTAGCTGAATTGGGCAATAAAGCACGCACACACCGCCCGTCACCCTCTTCAAATTCCGCGAACAACTAACAATACATAATCCCCTCTATCAGTAGAATGAGAAGAGATAAGTCGTAACAAGGTAAGCATACTGGAAAGTGTGTTTGGAACAACCAGAACGTAGCTTAACCCCCTAAAGCATCCGGCCTACACCCGGAGGATTTCGTACCACCCGAACGTTCTGAACTAGTCCTAGCCCACACAACCCAACAACCTAACAACCACACAACACCTTAAACAAATCATTTACCCCTATAAAAGTATAGGAGATAGAAATTTTAAGTTGGAGCTATAGAGTTACGTACCGTAAGGGAAAGATGAAAGAAATAACTAATAGTAAAACAAAGCAAAGACTAAACCTTCTACCTTTTGCATAATGAATTAACCAGAAACTACTTCACAAAAAGAATTTAAGCCAAGAACCCCGAAACCAGACGAGCTACTTATGAGCAGCTATCAGAGCCAATCCGTCTATGTAGCAAAATAGTGGAATGACTTATAAGTAGAGGTGAAAAGCCTACCGAGCCTGGTGATAGCTGGTTATCCAGATCAGAATTTTAGTTCAACTTTAAATTTACTCCAAGCATCCAAAAAGTCCTAAACGTAAATTTAATTGTTAGTCTAAAGGGGGACAGCTCTTTAGACATGGGAAACAACCCTAATTAGAGAGTAAATCACACAATCTCCATAGTTGGCCTAAAAGCAGCCATCAATTAAAAAAGCGTTCAAGCTTAACCTAACTACACTCAACTTAATTCGACAATTTATAATTACCTCCTAATTTCACACTGGATTAATCTATTATCAATTATAGAAGCAATAATGTTAATATGAGTAACAAGAAAAACTTTCTCCCTGCATAAGTTTATACCAACCCGAATAATTCACTGGTAGTTAACAAACCTATATTACAAATCTATCATCCTAACCAATATTACTCACAATGTTAATCCAACACCGGTATGCACTCAAGGGAAAGATTAAAAAAAGTAAAAGGAACTCGGCAAACACTAACCCCGCCTGTTTACCAAAAACATCACCTCTAGCATAAACAGTATTAGAGGCACTGCCTGCCCAGTGACATATGTTAAACGGCCGCGGTATCCTGACCGTGCAAAGGTAGCATAATCATTTGTTCCTTAAATAGGGACTTGCATGAATGGCCAAACGAGGGTTTATCTGTCTCTTACTTTTAATCAGTGAAATTGACCTTCCCGTGAAGAGGCGGGAATAAACTAATAAGACGAGAAGACCCTGTGGAGCTTAAATTTATTAGTCCAAGTATTACCTATACAACTCTACAAGAGATAAAATCATACTACCCATGGACTAAAAATTTTGGTTGGGGTGACCTCGGAGCATAATAAAACCTTCGAATGATCTTAATCTAGACTACGACCCGTCTAAATTTGAACTCATAAATTGACCCAAACTATTGATCAACGGAACAAGTTACCCCAGGGATAACAGCGCAATCCTACCCGAGAGTCCATATCGACAGTAGGGTTTACGACCTCGATGTTGGATCAGGACATCCAAATGGTGCAACCGCTATTAATGGTTCGTTTGTTCAACGATTAAAGTCCTACGTGATCTGAGCTCAGACCGGAGAAATCCAGGTCGGTTTCTATCTATTATTAAAGCTTCTCCCAGTACGAAAGGACAAGAGAAACAAGGCCAATCCTCACAGCATGCCTTATGACAATAGATGATATAATCTTAATCTAGTTATTAATTTACCACTTTTTAAACCTCGCCCTAGAGCAGGGTTGGTTAAGATGGCAGAGCCCGGTAATTGCATAAAACTTAAGACTTTACCCCCAGAGGTTCAACTCCTCTTCTTAACACACATGTTTATAATTAACCTACTTCTCCTCATTGTTCCAATCCTACTGGCCATAGCTTTCCTAACCCTGGTCGAACGAAAAATATTAGGTTATATACAACTTCGAAAAGGCCCAAATGTCGTAGGGCCCTACGGCCTACTCCAACCATTCGCTGATGCAATAAAACTATTCATCAAAGAGCCTCTCAAACCCCTAACTTCTTCAATTACCCTATTCATCATCTCTCCCTTCCTGGCCCTAACCCTGGCCTTCACAATATGAATCCCCCTCCCCATACCCCAGCCCTTAATCAACATAAACATAGGAATCCTATTCATCCTTGCAACATCAAGCCTAGCTGTCTACACAATTCTATGGTCAGGATGAGCATCAAACTCCAAATACGCCCTCATCGGAGCACTACGAGCCGTGGCACAAACCATCTCATATGGAGTTACCCTAGCAATCATCCTACTATCAGTCCTTCTCATAAATGGGTCCTTCACACTTTCAACCCTAATCACAACCCAACAATCTATCTGACTTCTTTTACCCACATGACCTCTGGCGATAATATGGTTTATCTCGACCCTAGCAGAAACAAATCGAGCCCCATTTGACCTAGCAGAAGGAGAGTCAGAACTTGTCTCAGGGTTCAACGTAGAATATGCCGCCGGCCCCTTCGCCCTATTCTTCATAGCTGAATACACCAACATTATCATAATAAATGCCCTAACAACAACATTATTCTTAGGAGCATTTTTCAACCCATCAACACCTGAAACCTTCACATTCAGCTTCATCCTTAAAACACTAATCCTAACATCCACATTCCTCTGAATCCGAGCATCATACCCGCGATTCCGATATGATCAACTAATACATTTACTATGAAAAAACTTCCTACCCCTAACCCTAGCTCTATGCATATGACACATCTCACTACCCATCACTATCGCATGCATCCCTCCCCAAACATAAAGAAATATGTCTGACAAAAGAGTTACTTTGATAGAGTAAATCATAGAGGTTCAAGCCCTCTTATTTCTAGAATTATAGGATTCGAACCTAACCTTAAGAACTCAAAATTCTTCGTGCTACCTCATACACCACATTCTACCAGTAAGGTCAGCTAAATAAGCTATCGGGCCCATACCCCGAAAATGTTGGTTTATATTCCTTCCCATACTAATTAATCCTATCACCTCCCTCGCTATTTACCTAACTCTATTCGCAGGCACCCTAATCACACTACTCAGCTCCCACTGACTACTCGCCTGAATTGGCCTAGAAATAAGCATACTAGCAATAATCCCTGTCCTAATAAAGAAAGCAAATCCCCGATCAACAGAAGCTGCATCCAAATACTTCCTAATCCAAGCCACAGCATCCATAATACTAATAATAAGCGCAATTATAAACTTCATAAAAACAGGGCAATGACTCCTCACCAACCCTTTAACCCCAATCTCATCCCTAATGCTCACCATTGCCCTATCAATAAAAATAGGACTAGCCCCATTCCACTTATGAGTCCCCGAAGTAGCCCAAGGTACTCCCCTCACATCAGGACTAATCCTACTCACATGACAAAAAATCGCCCCTATTTCAATCATAGTCCAAGTAATCCATTCAATCAACTTACCCCTACTAGCAACAATAGCAATCCTATCTATCGCCGTAGGAGGTTGAGGAGGACTCAATCAAACACAACTCCGAAAAATCCTAGCCTACTCATCAATCGCCCACATGGGCTGAATAATAGCCATCGTTTCATTCAACCCAACACTCACCATATTTAATCTAATCATCTATATTACCCTTACAATCAACATATTCCTACTATTTTACTACTACAAAAACACCACTACACTGGCACTATCAGATGCATGAAACAAATTCCCCCTATTAACCTCAATAACCCTCACAGTCCTCATATCCCTAGGCGGACTCCCCCCACTAACAGGATTCACCCCTAAATGAATAATCATCAAAGAACTCGTATCAAACAACAACATTATCATACCAACAATAATAGCCATAATAGCACTCCTAAATCTGTACTTTTATATACGACTCATTTACTCCACATCATTAACACTGTTCCCGTCATCCAACAATAACAAAATAAAATGGCAGTTCGAAAACACAAAACTAACTCCCCTAATCCCAGCTATAGTAACCGTATCCACCCTCTCCCTACCCCTCACACCAATCTTATCAACTCTGAGCTAGGAATTTAGGTTAAACTAGACCAAGGGCCTTCAAAGCCCTAAGTAAGTAACTATACTTAATTCCTGAACCTAAGGACTGCAAGACTCTATCTTACATCTACTGAATGCAAATCAATTGCTTTAATTAAACTAAGCCCTCCTATATCTAGACTGGCAGGATTCAAACCTACAAACATTTAGTTAACAGCTAAACGCCCAACACAACTGGCTTCAATCTACTTCTCCCGCCGTAAAAAAAAAGGCGGGAGAAGCCCCGGCAGAGTTGAAGCTGCTTCTTCGAATTTGCAATTCAATATGACAATTCACCTCAGGACTTTGACAAAAAGAGGGCTCAACCTCTGTCTTTAGATTTACAGTCTAATGCTTGCTCAGCCATTTTGCCACCTACTTATGTTCATCAATCGTTGATTATTCTCAACCAATCACAAAGACATTGGAACACTTTACCTTCTATTCGGCGCCTGAGCCGGAATAGTGGGAACCGCCCTTAGTCTCCTAATTCGGGCTGAACTAGGTCAACCTGGGGCCTTACTGGGAGACGACCAAATCTATAACGTCATCGTAACTGCACACGCTTTTGTGATAATTTTTTTCATAGTAATGCCCATTATGATCGGTGGCTTCGGAAACTGACTAGTCCCCCTTATAATTGGAGCCCCTGACATAGCATTTCCTCGAATAAATAACATGAGCTTCTGGCTACTACCCCCATCCTTTCTCCTCCTCCTAGCCTCTTCCATAGTCGAAGCAGGTGCCGGAACTGGCTGAACAGTCTATCCCCCATTAGCCGGAAACCTTGCCCACGCAGGAGCTTCTGTAGACTTGACTATCTTTTCTCTACACCTAGCAGGTGTATCATCGATTTTAGGAGCAATCAATTTTATTACCACAATCATCAACATAAAACCCCCCGCTATATCTCAATATCAAACCCCTCTATTCGTGTGATCCGTTCTAATTACAGCCGTCCTACTCCTCCTGTCCCTCCCAGTCCTTGCTGCAGGAATTACTATACTCTTAACAGATCGCAACCTAAACACAACATTCTTTGACCCCGCCGGAGGGGGAGACCCTATCCTTTACCAGCACTTATTTTGATTTTTTGGTCACCCCGAAGTATATATTCTTATTCTTCCTGGATTTGGTATTATTTCACATATTGTTACCTACTACTCAGGTAAAAAAGAACCTTTTGGTTACATAGGAATAGTCTGAGCTATAATATCCATCGGCTTCTTAGGGTTCATCGTATGGGCCCACCACATATTCACAGTAGGTATAGACGTAGACACACGAGCATACTTTACATCAGCAACCATAATTATTGCAATCCCAACCGGAGTAAAAGTTTTTAGTTGACTAGCTACCCTGCATGGAGGAAATATTAAATGATCCCCAGCAATACTATGGGCCTTGGGGTTCATCTTCCTATTCACTGTCGGCGGACTTACAGGAATCGTTCTAGCCAACTCATCTCTAGACATTGTTTTACATGATACATACTACGTTGTAGCCCATTTCCACTATGTTTTATCTATGGGAGCTGTATTCGCAATTATAGGAGGATTCGTCCACTGATTTCCCCTCTTTTCCGGCTACACTCTTGACAATACATGAGCTAAAATTCATTTCACCGTCATATTTGTAGGGGTTAACCTAACCTTTTTCCCCCAACACTTCCTGGGACTATCGGGCATGCCACGGCGTTATTCAGACTACCCAGACGCATACACAGCATGAAACACCGTATCCTCAATAGGCTCATTCATCTCTCTCACAGCCGTAATGATCATAATCTTCATGATCTGAGAGGCATTCGCATCAAAACGAGAAGTACTGATAGTAGAACTAACTACAACCAACTTAGAGTGACTACACGGATGTCCCCCACCATATCATACATTCGAAGAACCTACCTACGTGAAAGTATAGGTCAAGAAAGGAAGGAATCGAACCCCCTATGACTAGTTTCAAGCCAGCCCCATAACCATTATGTCTTTCTTTATAAGACATTAGTAAAATAATAACATAACTTTGTCAAAGTTAATTTATAGGTTAGAGTCCTTTATGTCTTATATGGCCTATCCCTTCGAATTCGGTTTTCAAGACGCCACATCACCTATTATAGAAGAACTGCTACACTTTCACGACCACACACTTATAATCGTCTTCCTGATTAGTTCACTAGTCCTCTATATTATTTCGCTCATATTGACCACTAAACTCACCCACACAAGCACAATAGATGCACAAGAAGTCGAAACCATCTGAACCATTCTCCCAGCAATTATTCTAATTCTAATTGCCCTCCCCTCATTACGAATCCTGTATATAATAGATGAAATTAACGACCCCTCTTTAACAGTTAAAACCATGGGCCACCAATGATACTGAAGCTACGAGTACACAGACTATGAAGACCTAAATTTCGACTCTTATATAGTTCCTACACCTGACTTAAAACCAGGAGAACTGCGTCTTCTAGAAGTGGATAATCGAGTTGTCCTGCCCATAGAACTGCCTGTTCGTATATTAATCTCATCAGAAGACGTTCTCCACTCCTGAGCTGTCCCATCACTAGGATTAAAGACAGACGCTATTCCTGGCCGACTTAACCAAGCCACTCTAACATCAACACGACCAGGACTATACTATGGACAGTGCTCAGAAATCTGTGGATCTAACCACAGCTTTATACCAATCGTCCTTGAGCTAGTCCCTCTAAAATACTTCGAAAACTGATCTTCATCAATACTATAAATTCATTATGAAGCTAACTTAGCATTAACCTTTTAAGTTAAAGACTAGGAGTCAAATCTCCTCATAATGAGATGCCCCAACTAGATACATCAACATGATTTATTACAATCGTCTCTATATTCTTCGCCCTATTCATTCTTTTCCAAACTGAAATTTCTAAACACCCCTACCCTTCCAATCCATCACCAAAAGACATAGCACCAATCCAACATAAAACCCCTTGAGAAAACAAATGAACGAAAACCTATTTGCCTCTTTCATTACCCCAACAATAATAGGACTCCCTATCGTTATCCTAATTATTATATTTCCCAATATTCTTTTCCCATCACTCAACCGACTCATCAATAACCGCCTAGTTTCATTCCAACAATGACTTATCCAACTAGTATTAAAACAAATAATAATGATACACAATTCAAAGGGACGAACTTGATCTCTAATACTTATCTCATTAATCCTGTTTATTGGATCTACAAACCTACTAGGACTTCTACCCCACTCTTTCACACCTACGACCCAACTGTCAATAAACATCGGTATAGCTATTCCACTATGAGCCGGAGCAGTTATCACAGGCTTCCGCCACAAGACCAAAGCATCTCTGGCTCACTTTCTTCCTCAAGGAACCCCAATTCCTCTAATCCCCATACTAATTATTATCGAAACAATTAGCCTATTTATTCAACCAATGGCCCTAGCTGTCCGACTTACAGCCAATATCACAGCCGGCCACCTACTCATGCACCTAATCGGAGGGGCAACACTAGTCCTAACATCTATTAGCCCACCAGCAGCAATAATCACATTCATCATTCTTATTCTACTAACAGTCCTTGAATTCGCCGTCGCCCTAATCCAAGCATATGTCTTTACACTGCTAGTAAGCCTATATCTACACGACAATACCTAATGACCCACCAAACCCACGCTTATCACATAGTCAACCCCAGTCCATGACCTCTCACAGGAGCCCTCTCTGCCTTACTCCTAACATCCGGATTAATCATATGATTCCACTTCAACTCCAGCCTCCTCCTGACACTTGGAATGCTCACCAATACCCTCACTATATATCAATGATGACGAGATATCGTTCGTGAAGGCACATTCCAAGGCCACCACACATCAATTGTACAAAAGGGCCTACGATATGGAATAATCTTATTCATTATTTCAGAAGTATTTTTCTTCGCAGGTTTCTTCTGAGCATTTTACCACTCAAGCCTAGCCCCTACCCCCGAACTGGGTAGCTGCTGACCTCCCGTAGGGATTATCCCCCTTAACCCTTTAGAAGTTCCACTTCTCAACACCTCTGTCCTACTAGCATCAGGTGTTTCAATCACTTGGGCCCATCACAGCCTAATAGAAGGTAACCGCAAGCACATAATTCAAGCACTAGGTATTACGATTGCCCTTGGCCTTTATTTCACACTTCTCCAAGCCTCAGAATATCTAGAAACCTCTTTCACTATTTCAGACGGTATTTATGGCTCAACATTCTTCATGGCCACCGGATTCCACGGACTCCACGTAATTATTGGATCTACCTTCCTCCTAGTCTGCCTAATGCGCCAACTGAACTTTCACTTTACATCTGGCCACCACTTCGGATTTGAAGCTGCAGCTTGATACTGACATTTTGTAGACGTAGTCTGACTATTCCTATACGTCTCAATCTATTGATGAGGCTCATACTCTCTTAGTACAATCACAGTACAACTGACTTCCAATCAGTTAGTCCTGGTATAAACCTAGGAGAGAGTAATAAACCTCATAATTTCTCTTCTCACCAACCTGTCCATCGCACTCCTCCTAATTTCAGTAGCATTCTGACTACCTCAACTAAATATTTATGTAGAAAAAGCAAGCCCCTATGAATGCGGATTTGACCCCATAGGATCCGCCCGACTCCCTTTCTCCATAAAATTTTTCCTCGTCGCCATTACATTCCTCCTATTTGACCTAGAAATTGCCCTCCTCCTCCCCCTTCCCTGAGCATCCCAAACCAACAATCTCAAACTCATATTAACAGTAGCCCTATTACTCCTCCTTATCCTAACCTTAGGCCTAGCATACGAATGAATCCAAAAAGGCTTAGAATGAGTTGAATAGTGATAATTAGTTTAAGTCAAAACAAGTGATTTCGACTCACTAGATTATGTGCTAGCATAATTATCAATATGCCCATTATTATCTTAAACATCACTATAGCCTATATAACCTCCTTATTAGGAATATTCATCTACCGATCTCATCTAATATCATCACTTCTATGCCTAGAAGGGATAATACTATCCATATTCATCCTAAGCACCCTAATAATTCTAAACTCTCACTTCTCGCTATCATGCATAGTACCCATTATTCTACTAGTATTTGCCGCATGCGAAGCAGCTGTAGGACTAGCACTACTAGTCATAGTATCCAACACTTACGGACTTGACTACGTACAAAACCTCAACATCCTCCAATGCTAAAAATCATCCTACCCACAATTCTCCTTGCCCCCCTTACATGATTTTCTAAAAGTTCTATAATCTGAATCAACCCATCTGCCCACAGTCTAATCATCAGCTTAATAGTCCTCTTTACCCTCAACCAAACAAACGACAACGGCCTAATTTTTTCACCAACCTTCTTTTCCGACTCCCTCTCCTCACCCCTCCTTATCTTAACAGCATGACTACTTCCACTAATAATTATAGCAAGCCAAAACCACCTATCCAACGAACCCCTAGTTCGAAAAAAGCTCTACATTTTAATGCTTATCTCCCTACAATCGTTTTTAATCATAACCTTTTCTGCCACAGAACTAATCATATTCTATATTCTTTTTGAAGCCACACTAATCCCCACCCTAATTATCATCACACGCTGAGGAAATCAAACAGAACGCCTAAACGCTGGCCTATACTTCCTATTCTATACTCTAGTCGGATCTCTACCCCTACTAGTAGCACTAATTTATATCCAAAAATCAATAGGATCCCTAAACTTTATAATCTCCATATACCAAAACTCCAACTACCCTACAGCCTGAACCAGCAATATCCTATGACTAGCATGCATTATAGCCTTTATAGTAAAAATACCATTATACGGACTTCACCTATGACTCCCTAAAGCACATGTCGAAGCACCTATCGCCGGGTCTATAGTTCCAGCAGCCATCCTCCTAAAATTAGGCGGGTATGGTATAATCCGAATCTCAACCCTACTCCACCCCATCACAAGCACTATAGCATACCCCTTCATCATACTATCCCTATGAGGAATGATTATAACTAGCTCCATCTGCCTACGACAAACAGACCTAAAATCCCTCATTGCCTATTCATCAGTCAGCCACATAGCCCTGGTAATTGTAGCCATTATAATCCAAACCCCCTGAAGCTTTATAGGAGCAACAGCATTAATAATTGCCCACGGTCTAACATCGTCCATACTATTCTGTCTCGCCAATACTAACTATGAGCGAATCCACAGCCGAACAATACTCCTAGCCCGAGGCCTACAATCAATTCTCCCCCTAATAACAATATGATGACTCCTAGCTAGCCTAACTAACCTAGCCCTACCCCCAACAATCAACCTCATTGGGGAACTATTTATTATTCTAGCCTCCTTCTCATGATCTAGCATTACAATTATTTTAACAGGTGCAAACATACTAATTACTGCCCTATATTCACTTTACATACTAATTACCACACAACGCGGAAAATTTACATATCACCTATCCAACATAAACCCATCATTTACACGAGAAAATACACTGATATTTATGCACATATTCCCACTCGTCCTACTCTCTGCAAACCCTATAATCATTCTAGGCCAACTATATTGTAGATATAACTTAAACAAAGTATTAGATTGTGAATCTAAAGATAGAGATTGAACCCCTCTTATTTACCAAGAAAGTAACGCAAGAACTGCTAACTCATGCCCCCGCGCTTACACCCGCGGCTTTCTTGACTTTTATAGGATAGAAGTAATCCATTGGTCTTAGGAGCCAAAAAATTGGTGCAACTCCAAATAAAAGTAATAAACCTATTCTCCCCCTTCATTATAATCTCACTCATTGCACTTACATTCCCTATCTTCCTCACCCTAACTGACTTATATAAAACCAACAAATACCCCAACTACGTAAAAAATACCATTATTTATGCCCTCATATTCTGCATACCCCCTACACTAATATTCATCCACTCTGACTGCGAACTAATCATCTCCAACTGACACTGAATAACCATCCAAACCTTTAACCTTACTATAAGCTTCAAGCTAGACTACTTCTCACTATTATTCATACCAGTAGCATTATTCGTTACATGATCCATCATAGAATTTTCAATATGATACATACACTCCGACCCTTACATTAATCGTTTCTTCAAATATCTTCTCATATTCCTTATTACAATAATAATTTTAGTCACCTCAAACAACCTATTTCAACTCTTCATTGGATGAGAAGGCGTAGGCATCATATCATTTCTGCTTATTGGCTGATGATACGGTCGAACAGACGCCAACACAGCAGCCTTGCAAGCCATCCTATATAACCGAATTGGAGATATTGGCTTCGTATTAGCAATAGCATGATTTCTAACAAACTCAAACTCATGAGATTTCCAACAACTATTTACCACCAACCCAACCCTACTCCCCCTAGTAGGACTACTCCTAGCAACAACTGGAAAATCTGCCCAATTTAGCCTACACCCCTGACTTCCCTCGGCCATAGAAGGTCCCACCCCAGTATCAGCCCTATTACACTCCAGTACAATAGTAGTAGCAGGTATCTTCCTCCTAGTACGCTTCCACCCCTTTATCGAAAACAACAAAACCATGCAATCATTAACCCTCTGCCTAGGCGCTATCACTACCTTATTCACAGCAATCTGTGCACTAACCCAAAACGACATTAAAAAAATCGTCGCATTCTCCACCTCAAGCCAACTTGGACTTATAATAGTTACAATCGGTATTAACCAGCCCTATTTAGCCTTCCTCCACATCTGTACTCATGCATTCTTCAAAGCCATACTATTTATGTGCTCCGGTTCAATCATCCACAACCTAAACGACGAACAAGACATCCGAAAAATAGGAGGTCTCTTCAAAGCCTTGCCCTTCACTTCCTCTTCCCTAGTCATTGGAAGCCTCGCACTAACAGGAATACCTTTCCTAACTGGCTTCTACTCCAAAGATATAATCATTGAATCCGCAAACACGTCGTATACCAACGCCTGAGCCCTAATCATTACACTCATTGCCACCTCCCTAACAGCTGTCTACAGCACACGAATTATCTTCTTCGCTCTAATAGGACAACCTCGCTTCTCTTCACTAAACTCCATTAACGAAAACAACCCCCAACTAATTAATTCCATCAAACGCCTCCTAATCGGTAGCATCTTCGCTGGGTATCTCCTATCCAACAACATCCCTCCCACCAACCTACCCATCTTGACGATACCTATACATCTAAAACTAACAGCCCTCCTAGTCACAATTGCAGGGTTCACAATCGCCATAGATCTAAATCAACTTACCCTAAACCTCAAAATTAAATTCTACTCAAACCTGCACAACTTCTCAAACATGCTAGGATACTACCCCCTTACAATACACCGAATTTACCCCTACCTAAACCTCACTGCAAGCCAAAAATCAGCCTCAACCCTCCTCGACTTAATCTGGATAGAAAAAGCAATCCCAAAACTAATTGCTAACTTCCAGGCCTCAGCCTCTACCATAACCTCCAACCATAAAGGCCTCATCAAACTCTACTTCCTATCATTCCTCCTATCCATAATCCTAGCAACAGCAATTACAGCCTATTTCCACGAGTAATCTCAATAACAATAAAAATACTAACAAATAAAGACCAACCCGCCACTACCATCAGCCAGCTCCCATAACTATACAAAGCCGCCACCCCTATCGAATCCTCCCGAATTAATCCTAGTTCATCACCATCAAACATCACCCACTCTTCCAAATTATTAAACTCAATCACAACCTCCATCTCATCATACAACACTGACAACAACACAATCACCATCTCCATTATAAAACCCAACAACAATACGCCTCACACCACCACACCAGAACCTCAAGTCTCAGGATACTCCTCAGTTGCTATAGCAGTCGTATAACCAAACACTACCAACATACCCCCCAAGTAAATTAAAAACACTATCAACCCTAAAAAAGACCCCCCAAAATACAATACAATCCCACACCCAATACCCCCACTAATAATCAATCCAAGTCCCCCATAAATAGGTGAAGGCTTCGAAGAAAACCCAACGAAACCTAAAACAAATATGATACTCAATAAATAAGTCAAATATGTCATTATTTTTACATGGACTCTAACCACGACCAATGACATGAAAAATCATCGTTGTTATTCAACTATAAAAACCATAATGACAAACATCCGCAAAACCCACCCACTAATCAAAATCATCAATCACTCGTTCATTGACCTACCCACTCCCTCCAATATTTCAGCATGATGAAACTTTGGCTCTCTTCTAGGTATTTGCCTAATCATTCAAATCCTAACAGGACTATTTCTAGCTATACACTACACATCAGATACACTAACCGCCTTCTCCTCCGTCACCCACATTTGCCGAGATGTAAACTACGGTTGATTAATCCGCTATATACACGCTAACGGCGCCTCTATATTCTTTATCTGCCTCTTCCTTCACGTAGGCCGCGGCCTATATTATGGCTCTTACCTCTACTTCGAAACATGGAATATTGGAGTAATTCTCCTGTTTGCAGTCATAGCCACAGCATTCATAGGATATGTTCTTCCTTGAGGACAAATATCCTTTTGAGGGGCTACTGTCATCACCAACCTCCTATCAGCCATCCCCTACATTGGTACCAACCTAGTCGAATGAATCTGAGGCGGATTTTCAGTAGACAAAGCCACCCTCACACGATTCTTCGCATTTCACTTTATTTTGCCCTTCATCATTGCAGCCCTTGCAATAGTCCACCTCCTATTCCTCCACGAAACAGGATCAAACAATCCATCCGGCCTAATTTCAGATTCCGACAAAATCCCCTTCCACCCCTACTACACAATCAAAGATATCTTAGGCCTACTAGCCCTAGGACTAGTCTTTATAACATTAGTCCTATTCTCCCCCGACCTCCTAGGAGACCCTGACAACTATACCCCCGCCAACCCCTTAAACACTCCCCCTCATATTAAACCAGAGTGATATTTCTTATTTGCCTACGCTATCCTTCGATCTATCCCTAACAAGCTCGGAGGAGTCCTCGCACTAGTCTTCTCCATCCTAATTCTCATATTATTCCCCATCCTCCACACGTCCAAACAACGAAGTATAATATTTCGACCCTTAAGCCAATGCTTATTCTGAATCCTAGTGGCAGACCTATTCACACTAACCTGAATTGGTGGCCAACCAGTTGAACACCCATTCATTACAATCGGCCAACTAGCCTCAGTACTCTACTTCTCCATTATTCTTCTTATAATACCAATAGCCAGCCTAATTGAAAACAAGCTCCTTAAATGAAGACGCCCTAATAGTATAACTATTACCTTGGTCTTGTAAACCAAAAATGAAGACTTAAACCTTCTTAGAGCAAAACTCAGGGAAGAAATAACACATTCCACCTTCAACTCCCAAAGCTGATATTACTAAATTAAACTATTCCCTGCTTTACTTTCGACCAGTTCCCCAAAATTTGACTCTTATGTGAGTATTAAAATTTTAGCCACAAACTTAACATCCTATGTAATTCGTGCATTAATGCACGCCCCCATTAATCAATGTACTAATTACATGATATCATTAATATTACATAATACATTATATGTTTAACTAACATTAAAATCCAGCCAACAAGCATATAAGCAAGTCCAATCAACCTAAACCGTACATAAAACATCCTATTTTTATTACAACATAAACTCCAAACTACTGACATGTCTATCATCTTCCACATGGAAATGTTTAATTCCACATAGCACATACCCTTCACTTGCGGCACATACCCCATTTCCGTCATAAACCTTTCTTGATCCAAATGACTATCCCCTTCCAACGGTGGTCTCTTAATCTACCATCCTCCGTGAAGTCATCAACCCGCCCAATTCGGATCCCTCTTCTCGCTTCGAGCCCATGCTACTTGGGGGTAGCTATCCTCACACGTTTCTGGCATCTGGTTCCTACCTCAGGGCCATAACTTGTAAACTCGCCCACTCGTTCCCCTTAAATAAGACATCACGATGGATTAATTCCATTCTAACCCGTGACCCAACATAACTGCTCTGTCATGCCTTTAGTGGTTTTTTATTTGGGGGGATGCTTCCACTCACCATTGGTCGTCAGAGGCCCCGTTGCAGTCAATTCAGCTGTAGCTGGACTTATTAGTCAATATTCTCGTCTAGCATATTAACCAACAGGTATTAATGACTTAATGCTTGATGGACTAGAAAATTCTCAATACAGAATTTGTACTACCAATTGATAGACCACGGCACACGTAAATTATTTTCAACCACGACTTCCCGCTAACCCAATTCTTCTTATATGCTGAAAAAATTACTAACTCCTATCTCAGTATCTCCAAAAATATAAACCAAACTTCCTTTCCCCCTATACTAATTTCATCACTGTCCCACAAATCTAAACACAATTTCCCCTTTATCAGCCACTCACATAATAATACTTGTAAAATACTCAACTTGACACAAATGTATATAAGAATATACAATAATTATAAGCCTCGACCAAAACTATTAGTCCCCTACCT